TAGAACATGGGATTCTATGGAAGCAGTGATAAATAGGTACGAATAGAGCAAGAGAAAGGGGAAAGAAAAACAAAATAGTAGAGAAAGGTTATACAAAGCTATATACGAGTCACCACTCCCTCCCTTATTTTTGTATTTAATTAATTTAATTGAATTTTATTTGATTAGACTGAAGTTCCTTGAAAACCTCCGCCTTCTTTAAAATATCATAAACAGTTTCTGTAGGTTGAGCGCCTTTTTCAAGGAAGTATAAAATAGCAGGAACATTTAAATAAGTTTGATTCTTTATCGGATCATAAAAACCCACTTTCTGAAGATCTCTTCCTTCTCTTCGAGATCGATCATCAATTGCAACGATTCGATAGACGGCTCATTGGGATAGATGTAGATGAACAATACCCCCCTTAGAAACGTATAGGAAGTTTTCTCCTCGTACGGCTCGAGCAAAAATGATTCTAAGTTATATTCATCAATGTATAGAATTATAGTATAGAATTCTAATGGCAAATGGGTCCATAAAATCATCAAATCAATTAGACTATGATTTAAATCTTTTTTTTTATTCTTCCTTCCTTAAAAATAAAAAATCATTTGTACTCATAACTCAAGTTGGATAACTTTTAAATTAAATAACTCAAAGAAAAATCTTTAGGCATTTATTGAGTGGTCTTTAACCCCTTGTTGTTTGTCTCGTTTAAAACCTATTTATTTGGATTCTTCAGTCTCTGATCCAGTTATTGAGACAATTGAAAGGGTCTTTCCTTGTTCTGGGATCCTTTATCTTTGTTTTGAATCATTGGGTTTAGACATTACTTCGGTGATACTTAATCCTTTCAAAACGGCAGCAACATACCCTTTTTTTGATTTCTTTCTATCAAAGAATCATACGAACAGTTGATTCCCGCGTGATAGTGATACACTTTGTATCGAAAGATTTTTATCAATTCCAACAAATCCAATTTTATTTTGGATTGGAAACTTGCTAAAATTGGATCCTTTCAATTTCTATATCGAAGATATACTTACGAAGTTGTTCCAATTTATTGATTGGCATTAACCCTAGATCCTTGCTCCCGAGAAATGAATCAATACTTTCTACTCGAGCTCCATCATCTACTATTTACATTACAACCCAACAAGAAAGAGGGGTTCTAGTGGAACAGAATAAACGATGTCGAGCCAAGAGCACCTTCATTCCTATAAAAAATGGTGGATGTAAGAATCCACAACGGATCGTGTCCTTCAAGTCGCACGTTGCTTTCTACCACATCGTTTCAAACGAAGTTTTACCATAACATTCCTCTAATTTGGAACCGGTATGGAAATGATTCCATTATCGAATCATGAATAGTCATTGGTTCAGTCGGGACATAGTAATCTATACTTTTATTCTTCTATAATATATGGGGAGATGTTTTTCTTAAAAAGTATCAACAAGAATTCCAATTTGATTGTATGAATGCAACGTTTTTTTTGAATAAAAAAATAAGATAAATAAGAACGGATAAATGAATTCTTTTTGAATCGGCATCTTTAAGTGATTCAAGAGGATTGATTTATCAACTTTACATTTCTTCGAGTACCAAAGATTCAACTTAAAAAAAATCATTTAAAATAGTTCTAAAAAATTCGAATTGAAAAAGTTTCCTACTTTGACAGCATTATTTGAATAAAGGTTTACAATAAGGACCGCACATAAGAGAGATAAATCTCTCTTTCTTTTTTCGTGAGTGGATAAAAAAGACTGATGTTAAGGTAAGATTTCGGTCCTTATTCTTTCATCTGAGTGATAAAATCAAATAAGAATCGAAAAAATAGGGGTTTGTCGTATCTATTAGATAGACTGAACAATTGTCACTGTTATAGATATTCTATGTGAAATATTTCAATTTGATAATTTAAGGTAAGGGATCAAAAATCTTTGTCACAAAAATCGAAAGACCATTCTCACTGAAATAAAAAAACGATAACAATACATAAATATAAGCTAAGCATTTCCGCATTTTATACGCATTTTCATATTTTGTTGTTTGTATAGTAATTTTTCTGTAATCTTGTCATAAACTAAAGTGAATAAAATGTATGAATCACTCCTGTCTGAATATAGATTTTTAATTATTCATTAGAACCAAACAAAAAATACCTCAAAGTAAGGTTCAAAGAAAATACGTCGGTTATATATGGAACTTGATTGTTTGTTAATCGGACAAACACAGACATTCCAATTAATACCTTCCGTTACTGATTAACTTCTATCTACTTCCCAAATTCTATGAGAATGATGAGGCATAAATAAAAAAAGGATCGATCCTCTTTTACCCGATGTTAACTATCTTGTCTAGATACAAAGTCAAACAAGTTCAGATTAAGTCCGTGCTCCTATTTTGATTTTACCCTAACCCAGTCTTAAGAGACTTAATCCCGATCGATTGAAATTGAATTCAATTAGTACCAAGAACTCCCTCTTGTTTAGAATTCAAGAGATCCTTAGAATTTCGGGATTGACAGAGAATTAATAAAATAATCAGGCTATCTCATTGAAGGGATAGGGAATATAGGTGCTTTTCTTTCCCATTTTGATTCAAAATAAAATGTATCATTGAAAAAATTCAAATAAATACGAACATAAGGTTTTTCTAAGTAACTAACTTACCTCAATATGAAGATGAAGTGAATGCACATATGATGAAAAGCCCGCCCGGCTTTTTTGAATTCAAACTCTTGTGATCTATGATCCCATCTTACCTGGATCACAAATGGATTCAGTTACATTTGTGTGTCATTTCAACTGGATTTAGTTCAGTTTGTGAAAAAACGGGATATGATTCTTTTCGGAATCATTAAAAATCAGAAACAAGAATGACATTCTATCCAAAACACAATCTTGATTCTGATAGAATGGATATGCTCTGGGACGGAAGGATTCGAACCTCCGAATAGCGGGACCAAAACCCGTTGCCTTACCACTTGGCCACGCCCCATTTAGATTTCTATTCGACACTAATAAAGACTAATATTGGTATTGGTTTTTCGTCAATTCTAACCCAAATATATATAGAATAAATTTGATTGTTGATAGGATTTTAATACGTATCGATATAGAATTAAACTGAATTTATTGATCATTACATATAATTCAATTAAGATATTGTATGAAAGTATGATTTCTTCTATTCTCTTTTGAGAATTGAAGGATTTTTGATTGGGTAAGTTCAAAGAAAAAGAAGGATTTTTTGGTCCACTTTACTTTCTTTATTTTTCCTTATATCAATAACTCAATCAAAATGCAATTATCTCCAAGAACAAAATGTCTGTTATGCTTAATATCTTTAATTTGATCTGTATCTGTCTTAATTCTGCCCTTTATTCGAGTAGTTTTTTCTTCGCCAAATTGCCCGAAGCTTATGCTTTTTTGAATCCAATCGTGAATGTTATGCCAGTTATACCTTTGTTTTTTTTTCTCTTAGCCTTTGTTTGGCAAGCTGCTGTAAGTTTTCGATGAGATCTTTAATACTATCCTAGAAAATTAATGATTTATTCGAGAAAAAATTCTAACAATTGATAAGATCAGATAAGTCTTACAGTATGAACCCTCGATTCAAACATTGAAATTCTTGGAGAGCTGCAATAAATCTGGATCACCCCATTTGCCCATTCTTACCTTTTTTCCAGCGAAAGGCCCCAATAGGGTTAAGGTTCCCCACAATATCTAATTGTGGGTATGAAAGAAAATTTTGGTAATGGAAGATCTATTCTCTTTTTTTTTTTCCAAAAAAATGATCTTGGAGATTGTGTAATGCTTACTCTCAAACTCTTTGTTTACACAGTAGTAATATTCTTTGTTTCTCTCTTCATCTTCGGATTCCTATCTAATGATCCAGGACGTAATCCTGGGCGTGAAGAATAAAATAAAAGGGGCTTTTTCATTTTCTTTACTTGATTTTTCACAAATTTCTTAGGATTTTTTTGATCTATTCTACATGTTTAACTAATAAGGGTTTTCAAAATTTGAAAGATAAGGTAAATATGAAGCCATTAACGGAAAGAGAGGGATTCGAACCCTCGGTACGAATAACTCGTACAACGGATTAGCAATCCGACGCTTTAGTCCACTCAGCCATCTCTCCCAATTCAAAAAAAGATAATTACTATGTTACATTACACATAAAGTAAAGATTCAAAAAAGTCTTTCTTTCGCTGGCTTTTTTCTCTATCTTTATTATATAGATATATACAACTTTTATCCGTAATTACATTTAGATAAAGTAAGGTCTCTAAAAATACAATATAAATAAAAAAAAGAAAGACAGTACTAAATACAATATATAAAAATAACGAAAAATAAAGAAGAGCTCCTTGCTTTGATTTTGTCCGAAAGGTGTTTTTATTCCCATGGCCTGGCCTGGTCAGTACCTAGCCGGGCCCTTTTTTTAATCCGAGCTAAAATAATTTATCTTATTTTTTTTCAAAACAAAAATCTTGCTATTCAAGCAACAAAAAAAGGAAAAGGACTCTTTCCATTCTTATCCTTATTATATATAAAAAAATCAAAGTGTAATTTCATATTATTCTTTCTTTTTTATTTACTTTCCTTTTTTACTTTACTGAAATAACGATAAAAAAAATGAAACTGTGGATTCTTACACAATGAATTTTGATGGTAGGATTTCGGCGGTTTTGTCGAGCCGTATCTATAAAAATTCCGCCAAGGATAAAACTTGTTATTTAGTTATTTAACTGAACCCTCTTTTCCTAATCTCATTAAGTTTCCCCATGAAAAATGCCAACACTCTCATTTTGATGATTCTTTTATTTTATGATCCTATCTTGATTACGTCCAATTCCCTTGTTCGACAAAAGGTCCCTTTATATACAATAATCGCATTGTAGCGGGTATAGTTTAGTGGTAAAAGTGTGATTCGTTCTATTAACCCCTTAATAGTTAAGGGGTCTTTCGGTTTGGATTCATATTCCGACCAAAAACTTTATTTCTTAAAAGG